GAAAGGTTAACTAACGAAATACCACATTTAGAAGCCCATTTCCTCCGCAATTTAGACAAAAACGGAATTGTGATGCTGGGGGCATGGGTAGAGACAGGCGATATTTTGGTAGGTAAATTAACGCCTCAAATGGCAAAAGAATCATCCTATGCCCCGGAAGATAGATTATTACGAGCCATACTTGGCATTCAGGTATCCACTTCAAAGGAAACTTGTCTAAAACTACCTACAGGCGGTAGGGGTCGAGTTGTTGATGTTAGATGGATCCAGAAAAGGGGGGGTTCTAGTTCGAATCCGGAAATGATTCGTGTATATATTTCACAGAAAAGAGAAATAAAAGTCGGCGATAAAGTAGCTGGAAGACATGGAAATAAAGGTATCATTTCCAAAATTTTACCTAGACAAGATATGCCCTATTTGCAAGATGGAAGACCTGTTGATATGGTCTTTAACCCCTTAGGAGTACCTTCACGAATGAATGTAGGGCAAATTTTTGAATGTTCACTCGGATTAGCGGGAGGTTTGCTAGGCAGACATTATCGAATAGCACCTTTTGACGAGAGATATGAACAAGAAGCTTCGCGAAAACTGGTGTTTTCTGAATTATATGAAGCCAGTAAGCAAACAGCCAACCCATGGGTATTTGAACCCGAGTATCCGGGAAAGAGCAGAATTTTTGACGGAAGAACAGGAGATCCCTTTGAACAACCTGTTATAATCGGAAATCCTTATATCTTGAAATTAATCCATCAAGTTGATGATAAAATCCACGGACGTTCTAGTGGACATTATGCGCTTGTTACACAACAACCCCTTAGAGGAAGGGCCAAGCAGGGAGGACAGCGGGTAGGAGAAATGGAGGTTTGGGCTCTCGAAGGGTTTGGGGTTGCTCATATTTTACAAGAGATGCTTACTTATAAATCGGATCATATTAGAGCCCGCCAGGAAGTACTTGGTACTACGATCGTTGGAGGAACAATACCTAACCCCGAGGATGCTCCAGAATCTTTTCGATTGCTCGTTCGCGAACTACGATCTTTGGCTCTGGAACTGAATCATTTCCTTGTATCTGAGAAGAATTTGCAGATTAATAGGGTGGAAGCTTAATCGGAATGAATTCAAATTTTTCTTTTATGATAGATCAGTATAAACACCAACAACTCCGAATTGGATTAGTTTCTCCCCAACAAATAAGTGCTTGGGCCACAAAAATCCTACCGAATGGAGAGATAGTCGGAGAGGTCACAAAACCCTACACTTTTCATTACAAAACCAATAAACCGGAAAAAGATGGGCTATTTTGTGAAAGAATTTTTGGGCCTATAAAAAGCGGAATTTGTGCTTGTGGAAATTATCGAGTAATCGGAGCTGAAAAAGAAGAAACTAAATTTTGTGAACAATGCGGAGTCGAATTTGTTGATTCTCGAATACGAAGATATCAAATGGGCTATATAAAATTGGCGTGCCCAGTAACTCACGTGTGGTATTTGAAGCGTCTTCCTAGTTATATTGCGAATTTTTTAGATAAACCTCTTAAAGAATTAGAGGGCCTAGTATACTGCGATGTGTGATTTGATCGAAATTTTGATTTTACAGATTCGAAATGAGAAACTGTTATCCCATTCCATCGAATTGGGATGCCCCGGCTCTGACATGTCTCTTGGTAGGAGTAACATGAAGCTCAGAATTTTGGGTGTATTCAATACTCCCAAATAAAAAGGGAATTGATCCATGGTCGATTTCGTAACAAGTCAATTTTAATTTCTAGTTGTACCTCGTAAAAAAAGACTTCTTTTGTTTGTGGAATTAACCACTCTCCGTCGTTTAGAAAGAAATTATGTTCATGCAAGCAAATAGTAAATATGTCATGGTTACAAGAGTCTATCCATCGCATATAGGCTTTAAGGACATCGTGGTATAACCGTCGAGGTGAAGTCGTGACCTAAAAGATCGAATGGAACGATACATAGACAAGTAAATCCTTTATCTTATATCTTATGAATTCCAAGGCACCGCCTTTTTCCTTTTTTTTTAAGGGGATTCATCGTTCGAAGGGAGGTAGACTACTCAAGAATTTCACATTTCATTTTGACTTGAATTTGAATAAAATAAAGAATTCAAAAAATCTAAAAACAAAAAGGAAAAATGAATTAATGAAATGTTGCTTGGTCTTCCACGGGAACTTGAGTAAGGAGTAGATCTTTTGTTTTGCTTTGCGGATTTTACAGAATTTCTAGAATTTGAAAGCGAGAACTCTTTTCTTTGCTGTAACTGCTTGAGCCGGATGAGAGAAAACTTTCACGTCCGGCTTTTAAGGGGGGAGATCTTATAGTATAGGATCCTATCCCAATTTTTCTTTTGCTAGGCCCATAGCTAAAAAACCTACTTTTTTACGATTACGAGGTTTATTCGAATATGAAATCCAATCTTGGAAATATAGCATCCCACTTTTTTTTACTACCCAAGGCTTCGATACCTTTCGAAATCGAGAAATATCTAC